AAACAACTCGAAAAAAATCGATTGGAATAAAAAAAAAAGTCCCCCGATGGTCATACAAATTATTCAGCGAGGTAGAACAACTCGGAAAAACTGCAACAACGGAAGAGGGGGAAGAGTGGATAGTAGATCATCAAATTCGCTCGAGGAAAGCGAAACGTATAGTTCTTTTTACGCAGGGTCCAGAGAATGCCGACCCTAGTATCAAAACTATGACGAAGCCTGATGAAATAGAAGAAGTGGATATGATAGATTATCCCTATGAAGCGGATTTTCGTCGAGACATAATCACAGGTTCTATGCGTGTTCAAAGACGTAAAACCCTTACGGGGAAAATGTTTCCCTTATATCCGTATTCCCCACTTTTTTTTGACAGAGTAGGATTTTCTTGGGATGTTCTTTTCGAACCATTCATATTATCAGTAATTGAGATTTCCGACCTAATACAAGACATTTTTAGAAAGGGTATAAAAGGAAGCGTAGCAAAAAGAATAAAGAGGTTGAAAAAACAAAAAAAAATGTACATGGAGGAAAACAAAAGCTACGAAGAAATTCAAAAAGAAGTCAATGAAATGGAAGAGGGGCGGGACGGGCAGACGGAAATGGAACGAATAGAAAGGACACGAGAAAAAATATCAGACCTCTATGATATCCTTATTTATGCTCATGGAATAAGAGCTTTTATTTTACTAATTCAGTCGAGGCTTAGACAATCTATTGTATTACCTTCATTGATACTAGCTAAAAATATTGTCCGTTTCTTATTACGCCAAGAGTCCGAGTGGGAGCAGGATATAAGGGAGATGAATAGAGAAGTGTATGTTATATGCACCTATAATGGTATGCCAGTACTAGAACCAGGAAGAAACGGAATTTTTCCTCAAAACTGGGCCACAGAGGGTATACAAATAATGATACGATTTCCTTTCCGTCTGAAACCTTGGCACCGATCTAAGATACGACCTTCTCGCAGGGATCCAAATCCAAAGCAGGAAAGTCCTGCTGCTTTTTTAACGATTTGGGGACTGGAAACTGACCGTCCTTTTGGTTCTCCTCTCGTAGGACTTGGTATTTTGTTTTGTTATTATTTTGTACCCCCCTTGAAAAAACTCCAAAAAGCAATTATAAAATGGAGTTTTTGGGTTCTAAAAAGTTTCAAAGAAAGAACAAAATTTTTGTTTCTAAAGGTCCAAAAAGAACCAAAAAAATTGAGAGAGGATTCGAGTGAAATAAAAAAAGATTCTATAATCAATAATCAGATTATTCATGAATCATCCATTCAAACCCGATCTATGGATTGGACAAATTATTCACTGACAGAAAAAAAAATGAAAGATCTGACTGATAGAACAAGCACAATCAGAAATCAAATAGAAAGAATTACAAAAGACAATAAAAATGGATTTCGAACTCTAAAAAGAAATATTAGTCCTAACAAAACAAGTTATGGTGCTCAAAAATTAGCATCACTAAAAAAGATTTTTCAGATATTAAAAAGAAGAAATGATCGATTAATCCGTAAATCACATTCTTTTTTAAAATGGATCGTGGAAAGGATATACACGGATATCGTTCTAGAGAGCTTTCCATATATCATTAATCGTCTTACTAATAGTCTTTATAGGCCCATGATCATTATAAAACTTTTTCGTAAATTAAAATTTAAAAATATATATATATTTGATACAAAAGAGAAAAAGATAATTGAGCGTATTTCAACTATACAAAAAAAACTTTCACCTTCTCGTATTCGTCATAAGATTCAGACGAAGTCGGAGGTTTCTTTTAAATTACCCCTCGTGTCACAGGCCTATGTATTTTACAAATTATCACAAACCCAGGTTATTAACTTGTATAAGTTAAGATCTGTCCTTCAATATGACGGAGCATCTTTATTTCTTAAGAATGAAATAAAAGATTATTTTCGAAGACAAGGAATAATTTCTTCCGAATTAAAGCATAAGAAACTTCAGAATTCTGGAATGAATCAATGGAAAAATTGGTTAAAGAGTCATTATCCATACGATTTATCTGAGCTAAAATGGTCTAAATTAGTACCGCAAAAATGGCGAAATAGAGTCAATCAACATTGTAGGGTTGAAAATAAAAATTTAATCAAACGGGATTCATCTGAAAGAGAGGAAAAGGTTTCGTTATTGCTAAATAAAACTGATCATTTTCAAAAAATGTATAGATATGATCTTTTAGCATATCAATCGATTTATTATGAAGATAAGAAGGACTCATATAATTACAACATACATAAACCGAAATTTGTTGATATGGGGGGGAGTATCCCTATTACGAATTTTATAAGAAAAGATTATTTTATGTATATAAAAAATCCAGATAGAAAATTTTTTGATACGAAAGGTCTTTTTTATCTCAAAATTAATAAAGATAAAGAAATCAACCCATCCAATCAAAAGGGTTTCTTTTCTTTTTTTGATTGGATGGGAATGAATGAAGAAAGACTAAATCGTCCTGTATCGAAGCCGATACCTTGGTTATTCCCACAATTTGAGTTATTTTTTAATGTATATAAAATGAAACCCGGGTTTATACCAATTCATTCACTTATTTTTCATTTTAATGAAGATGTTAGTCAAAATATCACTAAAAATAAAAAAGGGGATCTTATACTATCAAATGAAAAAGAAAACAAATCTTTTGAATTAGAGAATCAAGAAGAAAAAAAAACCATAGGTCAAAGAGATCTCGCATCAGATGCCCAAAACCGAGGGAACCCTGAATCTGTTATCTCAAACCAACAAAAATATATGGAAGAACTTTATACGAAATCAGATATGAAAATGGGTAGAACGAAAAATCAACCCAAAAGCATTTGGACTTGGGAAATAGACTTAGATGCGTTCATGAAAGGATCTTTTGCTTTGCAACTGAAATGGCTGCTGAGTCCTTTGACTATGGAATTATTCGATTATGCGCTGTCCGTACTTGAATGGGAAAAGGAAAGCAGAATGACAACAAAGTTTGGTTTCGGCTTTATTAAGAAGGAGGAGTTAACTCTGGATCCAATGCTAATCCGGGATTTGAATCTTTCAAAAATCCTAAAAGAGGGAATATTTATTATCGAACCAGTTCGTATACCTGTAAAACATAATGTAGAATTTATTATGTATCAAACCATAAGGATTTCTTTGGTTCATGAGATTAAACAAAAAAATAATAAAAAAAGATACAGAGAAAATATGGATAAGAATCATTTTGCGGAATCGATTGCAAAACATCAAATGATGACGAAAAATAGAAACAAAAATCATTATGATTTGCTTGTTCCTGAAAATATTTTTTCGTCTAGACGGCGTAGAGAATTGAGAATTCTAAGTTGTTTCAATTCAAGGAATAGTAATTGTGTGGATAAAAATGTAGTATTTTGCAATGGGAACAAGGTAAAAACCTGTGGTCAATTTTTGGATGAAAGCAAAGATCTTGATAGAGATAAAATTAAATTAATTCAATTCAAATTCTTCCTTTGGCCCAATTATCGATTAGAAGATTTAGCTTGTATGAATCGCTATTGGTTTGATACTAATAATGGTAGTCGTTTCAGTATGTTAAGGATACATATGTATCCACGATTGAAAATTGATTGATGATACAATTGTCTTCTCCTACCATATATATCGGGTGGATAAATAGCTGCGCACATGCCTTGTCTTACATCCTTTTTTGATACATGAATACTAATTCAATGACGTATCAATTAGATCATAAAAGGAAATTCGGATTGATTATTGTGTAGAACAGATCAAAATACCTCGCATTATTATTACTGATCAGTAAAATTCATATTCGTAAAATAAAAATAGTAAATTAATAAAAAAATTGACGAAGTTATATATATATGGATTGTTATAGTTATGACAAAAAATGCATTCATCTCCGTTATTTCGAAAGAAGAAAAGAAGGGATCTGTTGAATTTCAAGTATTCTGTTTCACCAATAAGATACGAAGACTTAGCTCACATTTGGAATTACACAAAAAAGACTATTCATCTCAGAGAGGTCTACGAAAAATTTTGGGAAAACGTCAACGACTTCTAGCTTATTTTCAAAAAAAAAATAGAGTACATTATAAAGAATTAATCAGTCAATTGAATATTCGAGAGATAAAAAAACGTTAATTTGCACAAATTTTTTCTTTGATTTATTCGATCTTCAGTTTTGGTGAACTTCTTTTCGTTTTCAGCAATTCATGGAAGAAGAAATACGGAAAAAACTTATGACTGGACCGGTTACAAGAAAAGATCTAATGATAGTAAATATGGGGCCTCACCACCCATCAATGCATGGCGTTCTTCGACTTATTGTTACTTTAGATGGCGAAGATGTTATTGACTGTGAACCAATTTTAGGTTATTTGCACAGAGGGATGGAAAAAATTGCGGAAAACCGAACAATTATACAATATTTGCCTTATGTAACACGTTGGGATTATTTAGCTACTATGTTTACAGAAGCAATAACTATAAATGCACCGGAACAATTAGGAAATATTCAAGTACCTAAAAGGGCTAGCTATATCCGAGTTATTATGTTGGAGTTGAGTCGGATAGCTTCTCATTTATTATGGCTTGGGCCTTTTCTGGCGGATATTGGCGCACAGACCCCTTTCTTCTACATTTTCAGAGAAAGAGAATTGATATATGATCTATTCGAAGCTGCCACTGGCATGAGAATGATGCATAATTTTTTTCGTATCGGAGGGGTCGCGGCCGATCTACCTTACGGCTGGATAGATAAATGTTTGGATTTCTGTGAGTATTTTTTAACAGCAATTGCTGAATATCAAAAACTTATTACGCGAAATCCTATTTTTTTAGAACGCGTTGAAGGGGTGGGCATTATTGGCGGAGAAGAAGCAATAAATTGGGGGTTGTCAGGACCAATGTTACGGGCTTCCGGAATACAATGGGATCTTCGTAAAGTTGATCATTATGAATGTTATGAAGAATTTGATTGGGAAGTTCAATGGCAAAACGAGGGCGATTCATTAGCTCGTTATTTAATCCGAATTGGTGAAATGGTGGAATCTGTCAAAATTATTCAACAAGCTCTAGAAGGAATTCCGGGGGGCCCCTATGAGAATTTGGAAATCCGACGTTTTAATAGAGTAAGAGATCCTGAGTGGAATAATTTTGAATATCGATTCATTAGTAAAAAGCCGTCTCCCGCTTTTGAGTTATCGAGACAAGAACTTTATGTAAGAGTCGAAGCGCCAAAGGGCGAGTTGGGAATTTATTTGATAGGAGATCAGAGTGCTTTTCCATGGAGATGGAAAATTCGACCGCCGGGTTTTATCAATTTACAAATTCTTCCTCAGTTAGTTAAAAAAATGAAATTGGCTGATATTATGACAATACTAGGTAGCATAGATATCATTATGGGAGAAATTGATCGTTGAAATGATAATCGATACAACAGAAGTACAAGCTATCAATTCTTTTTCTATATTGGAATCTTTAAAAGAAGTCTATGGAACTATATGGATACTTATACCGGTTTTTATTCTTATTTTTGGAATCACAATAGGTGTACTAGTAATTGTGTGGTTCGAAAGAGAAATATCCGCAGGGATACAACAACGTATTGGACCTGAATATGCCGGCCCCTTGGGAATTCTTCAAGCCCTAGCAGACGGAACAAAACTACTTTTAAAAGAGAACCTTCTTCCAGCAAGAGGAGATAGGAGTTTATTTAGTGTTGGACCCTCCATAGCAGTCATATCAATTCTACTAAGTTATTCAGTAATTCCTTTTAGCTATCGACTTATTCTAGTCGATCTCAGTAATGGTGTTTTTTTATGGATCGCCATTTCAAGTATTGCTCCCATTGGACTTCTTATGTCAGGATATGGATCAAATAATAAATATTCTTTTTTAGGCGGTCTACGGGCTGCTGCCCAATCTATTAGTTATGAAATACCATTAACTCTATGTGTGTTATCAATATCTCTACGTGTGATTCGTTGAGGCATAAATTTTCCACAATTTATTTTCTTTCGAGAGTTTTCTAAGAATAAATTCAAATACATTGAATAGATAACTTTCTTTTTTATTCAACCTCCGAGTTGATGAACTAAACCAGATAGTTAGATGAGTGAAAGAAAACAGCTTCGAAATTTGCAGTAAAAATATTGAGTCTCATTTCCTATGTACAAGAATTAGGCCAAAGTTAATATAAGTAAATATATATATAGAATCAATAAATAAAAATATTTATCCCAAGACTGGTTAATTAGTTATCATGGCTTGGAGCGGGTTAAACAGATCCATTCTTTGGCGTTCCTACTATCGTTTATATGTCTTACTATACACGATACGAATTGTCGAAAAGATTGAGCAAAACAGAGTGGATGGTTAGGACCACCAAGGTACACAAAGGATTAGTAATAGAGATTTTATAAGTTATCGGAAAAAATTTCATCCAAACGAAATACTAAATTGGGGCTTTAAATTAGTAGAAATGATCAAGTAGTACTCCCCAGAATTCCGATCCAGAGTATGCTGCTATCCACCGATAAAGTGAATGACTATCAGGAACGAAGTAATCCTTTACCTCTTTTTTTAGCTAAAAAAAGAAGAAAAAATAAAAAGAATGTAATTGACAAATTTTTTATTATTCTTGCTTTCCTATAACTGTATTAAGATTAAGAAAGCTACACTTAATGTCATGCTTCATGTTAATTGCTTTTCCTAAAAAAAAGTCAAGGATGAGATCAATTCAGAAGCTCTTTAGTATAGCTAGTATAGCAGACAGAATTCCGTTGGTCTAATTTGGGACCTTTCGATTACTTTTGAATCTATCTATCCTACAAAAAGTTCAAGATTAAAGAATATCGAAGCAGTCCTTAGATTTATGTGGTACCCTCGAGGAGCCGTATGAGGTGAAAATCTCATGTACGGTTCTGTAATAGCGATGATAACAGTGATCTTATCACCGACTAGAATTATCTAACAGTTTAAGTACAGTTGATATAGTTGAGGCACAGTCCAAATATGGTTTGTGGGGGTGGAATTTGTGGCGTCAACCTATCGGGTTTCTCGTTTTTATAATTTCTTCTCTAGCCGAATGTGAAAGATTGCCTTTTGATTTACCAGAAGCGGAGGAAGAATTAGTAGCAGGTTATCAAACAGAATATTCAGGTATTAAATTTGGTTTATTTTATGTTGCTTCCTATCTAAATCTACTAGTTTCTTCATTATTTGTAACAGTTCTTTACTTGGGAGGCTGGAATTTCTCTATTCCGTACCTATCCGTTCCTGACCTTTTTGGCATAAAAGCAAAGGATGGAGTCTTGGGAACAACAATTGGTATTTTCATTACACTAGCGAAAACTTTTTTGTTCTTGTTCATTTTTATCACAACAAGATGGACTTTACCTAGACTACGAATGGACCAATTATTAAATCTTGGATGGAAATTTCTTTTACCTATTTCTTTAGGTAATTTATTATTAACAACTTCTTCCCAACTCCTTTCACTATAATATAAACAAAATACAAGATTTTCTATTTACTAGTAATTAGATTGATAACTTGTCCTCAACAAGAGAAAGAAACAAACAATTTTTTTCTATATTTAGGATATGTTCCCTATGGTAACTGGGTTCCTGAATTATGGTCAACAAACAGTACGAGCGGCTAGGTACATTGGTCAAGGGTTTCTGATTACCTTATCCCATGCGAATCGTTTACCTGTAACTATTCAATACCCCTATGAAAAATTGATCACATCAGAACGTTTTCGTGGTCGAATCCACTTTGAATTCGATAAATGCATTGCTTGCGAGGTATGTGTTCGTGTCTGTCCTATAGATCTACCTGTTGTAGATTGGAAATTGGAAACTGATATTAGAAAGAAACGATTACTTAATTACAGTATTGATTTCGGAATCTGTATATTTTGTGGTAATTGCGTTGAATATTGCCCAACAAATTGTTTATCAATGACTGAAGAATATGAGTTTTCTACGTATGATCGTCATGAATTAAATTATAATCAAATTGCTTTAGGCCGTTTACCAATATCAATAATTGACGATTATACAATTCGAACTATCTTGAATTGGCCTAAATTCAATAAAAAATAAATACCTTGATAAATTCAATAACCCCCTTTTTTTATAAATCTAAATTTACCAGGTTTTTATGTGAATAAGTAAACTAAAAATAACAACTATTGATCTAATTGGTTCATGAAAATTGCAGATTTACTTGGAATTTTTTTTAATGTAATGATTTCAACTAGATTCGAACTAGTTTTTCAGATAACGAATGTGATTGGTACACTAACTGTATCTACATCAATTCGCATCCATTAGAATCGCATTCAACTAGGAATGTATCTTAATCTTAAATAGACCAACTTAACTTATTTTCTCCTGGTCAGTTCAATAAGATCATGAAAGAATCTTATTTTTTATATCTTTTTTTCATCGAATGGATTTACCTGGACCAATACATGATTTTCTTTTAGTCTTTCTGGGATCAGGTCTTATATTAGGAGGCCTAGGAGTGATATTATTTACCAATCCCATTTTTTCTGCTTTTTCGTTGGGCTTGGTTCTTGTTTGTATATCTTTATTCTATATTCTAGCAAACTCTCAGTTTGTAGCTTCTGCACAACTCCTTATTTACGTAGGAGCTATAAATGTTTTAATCATATTTGCTGTAATGTTCATCAACGGGTTAGAATATGACAAAAATTTGCGTCTTTGGACTCTTGGGGACGGAATTACTTTGTTAGTTTGTACCTGTCTTTTTTTTTTATTAATTACTACTATTCTAAATACGTCGTGGTATGGAATTATTTGGACTACAAAATTAAACCAGATTATAGAACAAGATTTTATAAGTAATAGTCAACAAATTGGAATTCATTTATCAACAGATTTTTTTCTCCCATTTGAACTCATTTCGATAATTCTTTTAGTTGCTTTGATAGGTGCAATTGCCGTGGCTCGGCAATAAGATTCAAAATCTTTAAAAGCGTCACTCCAAATCAAACTTGATTCTGTTTCTCTTTTATCGGATCCATTTTCATTCAATTCTAGTTGAATTGTTGTATAATATAAAATATAAATGTCACTCTATTACTAACATACTTCTTTGCTCTGTATTTGTTTGTTCTATTCGAGTTAATTAAATTTTTGTTCATATTGAAATGACTCAAGATTGATAAGGAGTTGCGCAATGATGCTCGAACATGTACTTGTTTTGAGTGCCTATTTATTTTCTATCGGTATCTATGGATTAATCACAAGCCGAAATTTAGTTAGAGCTCTTATGTGTCTTGAACTTATATTGAATGCGGTTAATCTTAATTTCGTAACATTTTCTGACTTTTTTGATAGTCGTCAACTAAAAGGAAACATTTTCTCCATTTTTGTTATAGCTATTGCAGCCGCTGAAGCAGCTATTGGACTGGCTATTGTTTCGGCAATTTATCGTAACAGAAAATCAACTCGTATTAATCAGTCTAATTTGTTGAATAAGTAGTAATAATATTATTACTATAGAAATTTTAATAGTTATCAATTCAAATTCGATTACTGGGTATGTAGAATTTTCAAAAATGTAGGAAATCAAAGTATTTTGGACCTCTTTTCTAAACCGACCCAGAAATAAGTTGATTCGACAAATTCTGGTGAATCATCGATTCGTCTGGTCTTTGCATATGTAATTTATTTACATACAATACAGGGTTATACTAGATCGAAAATTTATTAGATTCAAAAACAAAAAAAGGTATAGATCCAAATGTCACACTCAGTAAAGATTTATGATACATGTATAGGATGTACTCAATGTGTCCGAGCCTGCCCCACAGATGTATTAGAAATGATACCTTGGGACGGGTGTAAAGCTAAACAAATAGCTTCCGCTCCAAGAACAGAGGACTGTGTTGGTTGTAAGAGATGCGAATCCGCCTGCCCAACCGATTTTTTGAGTGTTCGAGTTTATTTATGGCATGAAACAACTCGCAGTATGGGTCTAGCTTATTAATACGTCCCAGAAAACTCCACCCGAATCCTTTTGATTTTTGTTTACCGACAAAAACCCGCGCTCGACTCGAAATGAAATATATATCTTATTTTTTTCTTATTCGAGTACGGGTTTTTTAGTCCAAGTGTATTTTGTCTTTACCACGACTTATTTTCCTTGGTTAACCTTAATTGTAGTTTTGCCTGTATTTGCGGGTTTATTAATTTTCTTTCTACCTCATAGGGGTAATAAGGTAATTAGGTGGTATACTATGTGTATTTGTATATTAGAATTTCTCCTAACAACCTATGTATTCTGTTATCATTTCCAACCAGACGATCCATTAATACAGTTGGCCGAAGATTATAACTGGATTCTCTTTTTTGATTTCCACTGGAGATTGGGAATAGACGGGCTTTCTATAGGACCCGTTTTACTGACGGGATTCATTACAACTTTAGCTACTTTAGCGGCTTGGCCAGTTACTCGGGATTCCCGATTATTCCATTTCTTGATGTTAGCAATGTATAGTGGTCAAATAGGATTATTTTCTTCTCGAGACCTTTTACTTTTTTTTCTAATGTGGGAATTAGAATTAATTCCCGTTTATTTACTTTTATCGATATGGGGAGGAAAGAAACGTCTATACTCAGCTACAAAGTTTATTTTGTACACTGCAGGGGGTTCCGTTTTTCTGTTAATGGGAGTTTTGGGCATCGGGTTATATGGTTCTAATGAACCAACATTAAATTTGGAAACGTTAGCTAATCAATCGTATCCTGTGGGATTAGAAATAATATTCTATATTGGATTTCTTATTGCTTTTGCTGTCAAATCGCCGATTATACCTCTACATACATGGTTGCCGGATACCCACGGAGAAGCACATTATAGTACTTGTATGCTTTTAGCCGGAATTCTATTAAAAATGGGAGCATATGGATTGGTTCGGATCAATATGGAATTATTACCTCACGCCCATTCTATATTTTCTCCTTGGTTGATGATAGTAGGTACAATACAAATAATCTATGCAGCTTCAGCATCTCCGGGGCAACGTAATTTAAAAAAAAGAATAGCATATTCCTCTGTATCTCATATGGGTTTCATAATTTTAGGAATTAGTTCCATAACTGATACAGGATTCAATGGAGCTATTTTACAAATAATCTCTCATGGATTTATTGGTGCTGCGCTTTTTTTCCTATCAGGAACGAGTTATGATAGAATACGTCTTGTTTATCTCGACGAAATCGGCGGAATAGCCATTTCAATGCCAAAAATATTCACACTCTTCAGTACTTTTTCGATGGCTTCCCTCGCGTTACCGGGCATGAGTGGTTTTTTTGCCGAATTAATAGTATTTTTTGGAATAATTACTAGCCAAAAATACTTTTTAATGTCAAAATTCCTAATTACTTTTGGCATGGCAATTGGAATGATATTAACTCCTATTTATTTATTATCTATGTTACGCCAAATGTTCTATGGATACAAGTTATTAAATAGGGCAAACTCTTCGTTTTTTGATTCGGGTCCGCGAGAGTTATTTGTTTCACTCGCTATCTTTCTACCAGTAATAAGTATTGGCATTTACCCAGATTTCGTTCTCTCACTATCAGTTGAGAAGGTAGAAGCTGTTCTATCTAATTTTTTTATAGAGAGTTTCCATTTGTGAATTGAAAAATATTTTTTACGTAACGAAAAAAAACGAATTGGAATTTAAATCGGATAGTTTGACGCTTGTGAGAACCATTTCAATCAAGTAGTATAGTGATTCAAATGGTTCTCGACGAGGCTTGCTGATTTTTTATGTATATGCGATATACCCTGCCCTGTAGTTGTATTTGTCAGGTTAGGTCCTTTTTTCAATTAAATTTAGGTGCTTTTTAATATAAATGAACCATAACTATGTAATCCTATTCCTAATAGATTGACCCCAAAATAGCATATCCAAATTATAAAAAATCCTATGGAAGCCACAATTGCAGAATTTTCACTTTTCAAATTTATATTTGTTTTAATATGGAAATAAATTGCGAATACGGTCCAAGTAATAAATGCCCACGTTTCCTTTGGGTCCCAATTCCAATATGATCCCCATGCTTCATTAGCCCATACTGCTCCGGAAAGGATACCTATGGTTAAAAAGATAAATCCTAGACTAATAACACGGGAACTCCAATGATCTAATTGTTCAATTAACTGGGACCTATAATAATTACTAAGAGAAAAGAGATACGGGCGTTGTAAAATATTGTTTTCTTCATTCATGTATATGTATTGGATCTTCCCGAAGAACAAAGACTCGTTTAATAAAAGTTTTCTTTTACCAAAAAGACTTATATTGTTTTGAAATGTAATGACTAGAAGGGCTACTGATAATAATGATCCACATAAAAGGGCTGCATAGGCCAATATCATCATACTTACATGCATCATTAACCACTGGGATTGGAGAGCGGGTACTAATATTGTGGGTTGCTTCATTTG